AATCCTGTCAATTGGTTTTTTCTTACCGTTACTGTTATATCTGGGAAAAATTGAAACTTAGGTAAGTGTTTTATCAACATATGTAACAAAAGAACATATCTAATTTAGCTCTTTCATGCCTACTATAACTAGTTATTTCGGTTTTCTACTGGCTGCTTTAACTATAACCCCAGCTCTATTGATTGGTTTGAATAAGATACGACTTATTTGAAATGAATTGAATGAACAATTCATAAAAATGAATATTTCTCTGAGATTCCAGGTGTTCCAGGTTCCTTTCCACATCAATTGCCAATTCTTGGTTATTGAGATTCACGGATAATTCAGATTAATATTTAGGGATAGATCTTACCCATCTTTTTATCCCCTCAAAAAACCGAAATGATTGAAGTTTTTCTATTTGGTATCGTCTTAGGTCTAATTCCTATTACTTTGGCAGGATTATTCGTAACTGCATATTTACAATACAGACGTGGTGATCAGTTGGACCTTTGATTGAGTAACATTTCTTTTTTTTGATTGACCTCCTCCCTGCGGGAGGTCAAATTCAAGTTTCAATTAAACTTTTTTTTGTTAAGTTTTTTTATTGTGATTCGACATAACATAAACGGAATCACGCTCTGCAGGATTTGAACCTACGACATCGGGTTTTGGAGACCCGCGTTCTACCGAACTGAACTAAGAGCGCTTTCTTATTACAGGAGATACGACTGTAGTGTAAAGAAAAGATTTTTTTACCCCCAAACATATCTTGCATACGTATAGCATGCAAAAATGAAAGATTATGTCCAATTTCAATCGATCTTAATTAATCCCTCGTTACTTCCCATAAGAGAAGTAATAGGTAGGGATGACAGGATTTGAACCCGTGACATTTTGTACCCAAAACAAACGCGCTACCAAGCTGCGCTACATCCCTTTTTAAAGTTCTTGTACAGTGTCATTGTACAAAATCCCTGTCTTGTTTTCCACATTGTTATTTTCCCCTCTATCTATATACAATTTTCTTGTCATTTCTTCTTTTTGGTTTCATATAATAAAAAAATTTTATACATCTGAAACCTAACGTATAAAAAAAATGAAAATTTATCTTATCGGCGTATCGTATAAAAAAAAGAATAAAAATTTATCTTATCGGAAATGCTCAGGAAGAAGGGGTCATCTTTTTCTTTCTTTTTTAGGGGCAGGAAAATCTCATCTATCGGTTCATTGTACATATCTATTTTAGTTAGGAATTCCGCGTAAAGTAAAAAAAAATACAAATGATCTTGAACTACAACATCTGACCATACATATATGTATTACAATAAAGAAGGAGGATTTTCAATGCGAGATATAAAAACATATCTCTCCGTGGCACCTGTGCTAACTACTCTATGGTTTGGGTCTTTAGCAGGTCTATTGATAGAAATTAATCGTTTATTCCCAGATGCCTTGTCATTCCCTTTTTTTTAATTCTAGTTATTAATATGCGAAGAAATGAAGAAAATTAGGGATACAATTCTACGTGACGTGACTCAAATTTCGCCCCTTCCTTTTTTTTCAGTTCTTTAGGATAGGAGGAGGATAGGAAGGAAAGAAAAAAGAAAAAGTGTATTGAACCTCGACAAAAATCTGGTGAATCTAAGATCGAATTTTGGGAAACAGAAATGGAAATGTGTATCCAGATCTAGGGCAGAATCCACGAAATCATAGCATAGAAAGAAGATACTTAAATGAAATATTGGGATTTAAGATAGGAATAATTGATAGTTAGAAAGAAATTGTATTACTTAATTATTACTTTATTATTAATTATTACTTTATTAATTATTACTATTACTCTATTAATATTAATTGTAATTATATAATTACAACACATACAACACAACGAAATCTTTAGAAATGAAAATGGAATTTCAAGTTAGTAACTTCTATTGATTTTCTTATTGATTTTTTTGTTCTTTTATTCTTCTTCAGTTCGGGTCGAAAATAGAAGAAGTTAAGTCGATCCAAAATCAAAAGGGGGTTCATGGCCAAGGGTAAAGATGTCAGAGTCAGAGTTATTTTGGAATGTACCAGTTGTGTCCGAAATGGTGTCAATAAAGAATCGCCGGGTATTTCTAGATATATTACTCAAAAGAATCGACACAATACATCCAGTCGATTAGAATTGAGAAAATTTTGTCGCTATTGTCACAAGCATACGATTCATGGGGAAATAAAGAAATAGATGGAACGGAACGTGTGCGCGATCTTTCCAAGGAAGAGGAAGAACTTAACATATTTAAGTTAACATATTTAACTTAACATAAATATAACATATATAATATACATAATATATACAATACAAATCAAACCCGATTTCATTTTCATATATATATAATACATATGATATGTATTATATATGAGTTGTATAATATAAACGATGCGAATCAAAGCCTATTTCGGTCAGATCTGAAATGAATAAAGAAATAGAATTTTAGAGATAAGGAATAAACCATGGATAAATCCAAGCAACCTTTTCGTAAATACAAGCGATCCTTTCGTAGGCGTTTGTCCCCAATTGGATCGGGGGATCGAATCGATTATAGAAACATGAGTTTAATTAGTCGATTTATTAGTGAACAAGGAAAAATATTATCTAGACGGGTGAATAAATTGACCTTGAAACAACAACGATTAATTACTATTGCTATAAAACAAGCTCGTATTTTATCTTTGTTACCTTTTCTTAATAATGAGAAACAATTTGAGAGAGCCGAGTCGATCCCCAGAACTACTGGTCCTAGAACCAGAAATAAATAAACATACTCCTCAATTGACTCAAAACTCCAATCGGAACTCAAGCTCAGATTGATGTTTTGTTCAAAAGGCCTAGAATCCCGATTTATTTCTTGTGTTATAAGAAATAAAAAATGGGGGAAGAAGAAATTTTTTTTTTTATTGAAACATGTTCGTTCATTCCTACTACTTATCTTACTTAATTTTTTTTATTCTATCTTCCCGGAGTTCATTCTCCGGGGAATTCTGTTTCAATTTCAATCATTTCTGTATTATATTTTATAATATCATATCCTTTATTTGATAATCTGATTGGAAATCATGTAAAGACAATTCTTATTTGATATAGATATTTGCGCAAGTATTTTACGATTAAGAAGCAATTGCTTCTTGTACAGATTTGGTATTAATCTACTATAATTATAGAATACCTTATTCTCACGAATTACTGCATTTATTCGAGTGATCCACAAACTACGAAAATCCCTCTTTTGCCTGCCTCTATCTCGATGAGAGGAAACCAAAGCTCTCATTTTCTGTTGAGTAGTCGTTCGAGTAAGTCTTGAATGAGCCCCAATAAAGGTTGATGCAAATAAACGAATTTTTGTTCGACGTTTCCGAGCTGTATATCCTCGTCTAACTCTGGTCATTGAATCAAATTAAACCTTAATGAATAACTAATTGATTTCTCTTCTTTCAGTCATCCTTTACCCCCCGTCAATTAATAACAAAACGGATTATTCCGATATATAAAATAAAAATTCCAATGGCTTTTGCTACTATGACTTTCCCCAACCACGATTTTTTATTCCTTCCAGGCATTTCACCTGGAAATAAGAAATTCTAACGATACCAAATAAAAAAAAATAGTGGGTTCCATCGTTTCTATGGTTACTTTTTTTTTAAACGGTGAGGTCCTCTCTATACACCGGAGCCTCTTCTTTCATTTTATCAAATGTTATTGTTAACTTGTATAGTTCACACTCTTTGGCTCTACCCATCAATTATACAGTAATAGTTCTTTTCACAATAAGAGTTATCCATACAGTGACGGCATTTAATTATGAAAGTTGGCTAGGTAGCTGACCCTGTTAGTCCGTTCTTTCAAGAATAGGAGTATAACCTTTTTGCTTCTTATAATACCATTTCCTCCGCTTAATGGATAACCATTTGCCCCCAATGGGGAATTGCTTTTCATCTCAAATCTAGGTGATTGGATTTGCACCAATGTAAACCATAAATTTCAAACACAATATAGGTATATGATAGATCTTCTCTATCTATCCTATTCATTGGTACTGGTCATTGATACTGGAAAATTGTCTCATTTGTTCGAACTCATGATCTGAACGAGTCGCACATACACCCTAGTGCATGTTCCTCGACGCTGAGGACATCCTCTAAGAGCGGGAGATTTCGTGACATTTCTTATTGGCTGTCTTGTGTTTCTAATAAGTTGTTTAATAGTTGGCATGTCGTATGTATATATAGAATTCTAGAATGGAATGGGTTGGTTTAGATCGATCTTAACCTGATGATTGATGATCATGAATTTTTTTTCTATTCAATATCAAATCGCAGAAAATTCGAATTATGGTTTGAAATGGATTTACATGAAATCCCTAGTATTTTCATTTTCGACCGCTACAAGATCAACAATGCCATGAACTTGGGCTTCTGTTGCTGACATAAAAACATCTCTTTCCATGTCTTCGGATACAACCCATAAAGGATTACCCGTTCTTTGTACATAAACCTTTGTGAGGGTTTCGCGAAGTTTCAGTAGTTCTTCCGCTTCCAGGATAAATTCGCCTGCTTGTGCCTCATAAAAAGAACTAGCAGGTTGGTGAATCATAACCCTGATGATATTGATATAACATCATGAAGGGTTCTTCTATCTTGCATGATTGGGCTAAAGTAAGGGATAAAAAAAATATAAGAAAAAAGAATAGAATTGTACAACCGTACAGGCATCTTTTGTGCATACGGCTCTACAATGGAATTTACTTTTTCTTTTTCTTCTCTTCTATTCTATTGAAGAAAGAAATAGAATCCATCCGATCCGGATCGTTGAATGATCCATTTACCACCCTTCCTTTCGTAGGAGTAAAAAAAATACTATGATGGTTCTGTTGCTTTATATATTTATTTTGTCTGTGATTTAGCAATCCCAAAGTTCCTTTCTGATACGATCAAATAAGGAAAAAAATGATCTTTTTTTTTTCATTTTTGTACTT